TCCTATACTATACATAACATACTATATATTTGCATATATCTTTCATATCATATGTACAGACCTATATACTATATATACAAGTATATACAAGATCTAAATAGAACGAAGACGAAACAACTCGATATTTCTATTTTTATTTTTGGATCCAATCCATAATTAATCCTATGGATCCTTAGGATTAGTGGATCATTTTCTATCTCGTAGTTTCAGGCCTTAGATTAAGCTAAGGGAAGGGCTCCCTCTATCCAATCTACTCATCCTGTATATTGTCTTTTTCGTTCCATGTTGCAATATAAACTTATTATTTGATTATACGATACAAGGTTATACTAGAACGAATTCCTTATTTATAAACTATTTTCGATGAGAATTTGTATTTTAATTGAAAAAAAAATCTTTCTATATAGATAGATATTGAAGTGCTATCTCAGATTCAAAAAAAAAAAGAGAATCATTTCTTTCAATACTCACTTATTATTAGTTAACAATCCTAATCCTCATATGCTTAATTCTGATAGGAAATAAAATAGTAAAATAATTATTCATCGAATGACTATTCATCTATTGTATTTTCATCAAATAGGGGGCAGGAAGATTCTATGGAAAAATGGTGGTTCAATTCGATGTTGTCTAACGAGAAGTTAAAGTTAGAACATAGGTATGGTTTAAGTAAATCAATGGAAAGTCTTGATGCTATTGGCCATACAAGTGGAAGTGATGAACCCCTTCTAAATGATACGGAGAAAAATTGGAGTGATAGTGTTAGTTATAGTTTCAGTAATGTTGATTATTTATTTGGTATCAGGGATATTTGGAGTTTGATCTCTGATGACACTTTTTTAGTTAGGGATAGTAATGGTGACAGTTATTCCGTATATTTTGATATTGAAAATCATAGTTTTGAGATTGACAATGATAGTTCTTTTCTGAGTGAATTAGAAGGTTTTTTTTCTAGTTTTTTGAATAGGGGGTCTAAGAGAAGCAATCACTACTATTATCATTACATGTATGATACTCAATCTAGTTGGACTAATCACATTAATAGTTGCATTAATAGTTATCTTCGTTTTGAAGTCAGTATTAATAGTTCCATTTCAGGTGGTACTGACAATTACAGTGACAGTTACATTTATAGTTTCATTTGTACTGAAAATGTAAGTGGTAGTGAAAGTGGAAGTTTTAGTATAAGAACTCGTAATAATGGCAGTGATTTCAATATAAGAGGAAGATCTAATGATTTCGATATAAATAAAAAATACAGACATTTATGGGTTCAATGCGAAAATTGTTATGGATTAAATTATAAAAAACTTCTTAGGTCAAAAATGAATATTTGTGAACAGTGTGGATATCATTTGAAAATGAGTAGTTCAGATAGAATCGAACTTTCGATTGATTCGGGCACTTGGGATCCTATGGATGAAGATATGGTTTCTATGGACCCCATTCAATTTCATTCAGAAGAGGAACCTTATAAAGATCGTATCGATTCTTATCAAAGAAAGACAGGTTTAACTGAAGCTGTTCAAACAGGCATAGGTCAACTAAACGGTATTCCCACAGCAATTGGGGTTATGGATTTTCAGTTCATGGGAGGTAGTATGGGATCTGTAGTAGGTGAGAAAATCACTCGTTTGATTGAGTATGCTACTAATCGATCTCTACCTGTCATTATTGTGTGTGCTTCTGGAGGAGCACGCATGCAAGAAGGAAGTTTGAGCTTGATGCAAATGGCTAAAATATCTTCTGCTTCATATGATTACCAATCCACTAAAAAGTTATTCTATGTACCAGTCCTTACATCTCCTACAACCGGTGGAGTAACAGCCAGTTTTGGTATGTTGGGAGATATCATTATTGCTGAACCTAATGCGTACATTGCATTTGCGGGTAAAAGAGTAATTGAACAAACATTGAATAAGACAGTACCCGATGGTTCACAAGCGGCTGAGTATTTATTCCATAAAGGCTTATTCGACCCAATCGTACCACGTAATCCTTTAAAAGGTGTTCTAAGTGAGTTATTTCAGCTCCATGGTTTCTTTCCCTTGAATCAAAATTCAAAAAATTAAAGTATAGCACTAGATTCAGTTATTTTGTTTGTAGCGAACAAGTATTTAGTTCATCATAATAAAAAAAAAAAACTAAGAAAAATGTTCTTTGGTGATATAAGTTACACTTTCTAGTAAGAGTCAGAAGTTTCGGATAATTTTTTTTTCTTCCGGATCCATATCTATTTTTTATCTTACCCCTATTCATGATTAGGTATTATGAACCTCTATCAACAGGATAAAATAAAAAAGTGAATTTATCTTTCCGAGGAATTCGAATTTGGGGAAATAAAAAGAATTTTATCTGGCTATCTTACGCATTAATTAAGATAGACAATAATGAAAAAAAAAATATCAAAATAAAAAGAAATATCAAATATGGAAATGAAATAATTTCTACATCTATCGCATTTTTACTATGAATCCCTGTTTGTTGGATCCTATTATTTAGAGTCGCGAATTCATAATGAACTTAATTTTCATAAGAAAACTCCTTTTAAATAAAAAACTCCTTATTAGATTAGAAAGAAAGATAGAAAGAACATAAGGATGGGAGAAGAAGAATAATAAAATTTGTAAAAGAAGATTACCCTATTTATATTCGTGTAGAAAGATGAATAGGTACACTTAATTTAGTTCTACATTTTTGCACTTATTATCTATCCTTTTTTTTATTAAAATTTAATATTTTAATATTATTTTTATATTTCAAATTTCTATTTTAATATAATTATATTATTTATAAATTATATATTTATATATACTTAATTGTTTATATATACTTAGTAGTATAATATTATATAAAATACAATAGTCAATATTACCTAATATTACTTATAATAGATATACTTATCATATCATAAGATATCTTTCTAATAGATACAAATATATAGATACATAGATACAAATATATAGATACAAATATTAAATCGAGGCACCCATTCTATGACAGATCTCAACTTACCCTCTATTTTTGTGCCTTTAGTGGGCCTAGTATTTCCGGCAATTGCAATGGCTTCTTTATCTCTTCATGTCCAAAAAAATAAGATTGTCTAGATCCAATGGGACCAAATCCTATCAATTTATTTCAACACTGTATCATAATCATAATACAGATATTTTTTTAGTGCAATATGGTACGATATGTGGCTCTTTCCACACACAAATGAAAGAACTGTTATGTATGCGGATACATGCTATCTGCATAAATGCATGTATATATATATAGCTGGTTAAAAACGGATCAGTAAATATTTTTAATAGAAAGTCAATGTATCTAACCAATTACTCCACATCAGAATAGTGCTAGTTGATGAAAGTTACTTCGGGATCAAGAAAGGTAAAGTCAAATTTGGGTTATTCTCTCAATTCCAATCGAATGCAACTGGATCTAGTATAGTATGAATTGGCGATCAGAACATATATGGATAGAACTTATAAGGGGGTCTCGAAAAACAAGTAATTTTTGCTGGGCCTGTATCCTTTTTTTAGGTTCACTAGGATTCTTAGCGGTTGGAACTTCCAGTTATCTTGGTAGGAATCTGATATCCATATTTCCATCTCAGCAAATTATTTTTTTTCCACAAGGAATCGTGATGTCTTTTTACGGGATCGCAGGTCTGTTCGTTAGCTCCTATTTGTGGTGCACAATTTTGTGGAATGTAGGTAGTGGTTATGACCGATTCGATAGAAAAGAAGGAATTGTGTGCATTTTTCGTTGGGGATTTCCTGGAATAAATCGTCGCATCTTCCTTCGCTTCCTTATGAGAGATATCCAATCAATCAGAATTGAGGTTAAAGAGGGTCTTTATCCTCGTCGTGTCCTTTATATGGAAATCAGAGGTCAAGGGGCCATTCCCTTGACTCGTACTGATGAGAATTTTACTCCACGAGAAATTGAACAAAAAGCTGCCGAATTGGCCTATTTCTTGGGCGTACCAATTGAAGTATTTTGAAATGAATTGAACACAATAAAGAATAAATGTTTTCTCGGCATGGGGGAAGGAACTTGCTAATTCCCTTTTTAATATAATTGAAGTCTTTTTGGAATGTTCATTTGAACAAAACATGTTAGATTATTCTATTTACTCCTTCCTTTGTCGTGGCGACTCCCATAGAATAAACCAAAAAAGCAGGAGGGCGTATATGGAATAACTATAATAAACTATACTATAATAAAGAAGAAAATTAAGAAAAGAAGAAATTTTTGTATACCATTTGTATACCAAAAGTATTTCGTATGCGTATGGATCCCAACTCAATTCTTTTCTACTAGAAAATTTCTACTAGAAAAAAGGCTAATCTAAGGCTAATATAATAAGTAGGGATTCATCAAATATATCCGAACATTTATTTCGTAATACGGAATTCATCTCATCTTTTTAGGCCCAAAATTTTGATGATACCTTTTTTCCTTGGTTGTGGCTAGGCGGTGAAACATTTCGAAATAATTAACTGAGGGGGGTTTTCGTTTCTAAATCCGATTCGTTATTTTAAGTGGGTTTTCGAGTATTCATAGAAAGGAACAAATGAAGATGAAATTGCTTTGAATTTGCCCATTCAAATTTGCCCAATTGAGATATCTAGGAATAATATTGATTTTGCATTTTTATCCGAAAAGGGCGAACCCTTATCCCATTTCTATATTCCTTCTAGATCCAAGAACTAAACTCAATTTTGACACAAAAATTGGAATGAATAGACCCATAGGTTCAATACCTTGTTATAGAACTTGTGCTTCAGAGAAATATCATATAGAGTCAACGAATGAAGCAGGTTCATTAACGATTCAATTCACAGATAAAAAATGAAAAAAAAGAAAGCATTGCCTTCTTTCCCATATCTTGTATCTATAGTATTTTTGCCCTGGTGGGTTTCTCTCTCATTTAATAAATGTCTGGAACTTTGGGTTACAAATTGGTGGAATACCGGGCAATCCAAAACTCTCTTGAATATCATTCAAGAGAAAAACGTTCTAGAAAGATTCATAGAATTAGAAGAACTCTTTCTGTTGGACGAAATGATAAAGGAGTACCCGGAGACACATATACAAAAACTTCGTATAGGAATACACAAGGAAACGATACAATTGGTCAAAACACACAATGAATATCATCTCCATATCATTTTGCATTTCTCGACAAATATAATCTCTTTCGCTATTCTAAGTGGTTATTTTATTTTGGGTAATGAGGAACTTGTCATTCTTAATTCTTGGGTTCAGGAATTCCTCTATAACTTAAGTGACACAATAAAAGCTTTTTCGATTCTTTTAGTTACTGATTTATGGATTGGATTTCACTCGACTCATGGTTGGGAACTAATAATTGGTTCGTTCTACAATGATTTTGGATTGGCTCATAACGATCAAATTATATCTGGTCTTGTTTCCACCTTTCCAGTTATTCTAGATACAATTGTGAAATATTGGATTTTCCATTATTTAAATCGTGTATCTCCTTCGCTTGTAGTCATTTATCATTCAATGAATGAATGAAGAACTCATTTGATCTCCTGATATCAATCAAATAAATCAGAATCTTTCTTCCTTTATAAAGAAACCATTTTGAATCTTACTTAATTCTTTATATTTTATTTCTACCAGTTCAAGGTATTCGTCCTATATTACAGTACAACTATTCCAGTACAATGACAGACTCGTGCATAGGGAACTTTACTAGTTCCCTATCTAATTTATTGTAGAAATTCCGAGATCCATGATTGGACATGCAAAATAGAAATACTTTTTCTTGGGTAAAGGAACAGATGACTCGATCCATTTCTGTATCGATCATGATATATGTAATAACTCGAGCATCCATTTCAAATGCATATCCCATTTTTGCGCAGCAGGGTTATGAAAACCCACGAGAAGCAACTGGACGAATTGTATGTGCTAATTGCCATTTAGCTAATAAGCCCGTGGATATTGAAGTTCCGCAAGCTGTGCTTCCTGATACTGTATTTGAAGCAGTTGTTCAAATTCCTTATGATATGCAACTGAAACAAGTTCTTGCTAATGGTAAAAAAGGGGGTTTGAATGTGGGTGCTGTTCTTATTTTACCCGAGGGATTCGAATTAGCCCCCCCCGATCGTATTTCTCCTGAGTTGAAAGAAAAGATAGGAAATCTGTCTTTTCAGAGTTATCGTCCCAATAAAAAAAATATTCTTGTGATAGGTCCTGTTCCGGGTCAGAAATATAGTGAAATCGTCTTTCCCATTCTTTCCCCCGACCCTGCTACAAAGAAAGACGTTCACTTCTTAAAATATCCCATATATGTGGGTGGGAACAGAGGAAGGGGTCAGATTTATCCTGATGGTAGCAAGAGTAACAATACAGTCTATAATGCTACATCAGCAGGTATAGTAAGCAAAATAGTACGTAAAGAAAAGGGAGGATATGAAATAACCATAGTTGATGCATCGGATGGACGTCAAGTGGTTGATATTATACCCCCAGGACCAGAACTTCTTGTTTCAGAGGGTGAATCCATTAAGCTTGATCAACCATTAACAAGCAATCCCAATGTAGGAGGGTTTGGTCAGGGAGATGCAGAAATAGTGCTTCAAGATCCATTACGCGTCCAAGGCCTTTTGTTCTTCTTCGCATCTGTTATTTTGGCACAAGTTTTTTTGGTTCTTAAAAAGAAACAGTTTGAAAAAGTTCAATTGTACGAAATGAATTTTTAGGTCCAGAGATTCCTTAACATTTGGTAAAAAGTGTCGATTTTTTGTCCATCGATACAATTATGTATGATCAAAAAATTCTGTAAATCCTTTTGCTTGCTTTGTTTATACTCTTTTTGTTTTGCAGGACGCCTGGAATTCATTACTTGTATTCCATTTTAGTAATAAACAATAGGCATACAAACAAATACAAAAGAAGAGAATACAAGGCAAGGATGGTAAAAATGAAAGGAACAAATACTTTTAGGAAGGATTACTAGTCTTCCTAATCTTCTATTCGACGCAAGACGACACAAGAAAAAGGAATTTTAACCCGTTTTCTTGTGTCGTCTTGTATCAAAATAATAATTATTTTTTTTCCTGTTCATCAAAGATTACTATTCCTTTCCTTCTTTTCCGGGTCTATCGGAACTCCTTTGTTTAGATTCATAAGAAGTAGTGGACAAACAAAGGAAAAAAAGGATTATGGGTGAATAAGTTATTGAGCAAATAGAATTTATTCACTTATTCAATATCTTCACTTATTCAATAATCTTCACTTATTCAATATAAGTTAAACTTCTAACTTAGAAAAATTATTCAAACAAAAAAGACTGTTCCGGTTGAAAGGCGGATTTTATTTTTACGAATATCCAAATCTTTATTTATTATATGATCAGATATATGATCAGAGTTTTTATTTTATTTTTAGAGTAGTTTTGATTAAGGTTCTATTAGTTTAGTCTAGAAATGATTTGCAGGATGTCTCATCCCTAGAAATCAA